TCTTTTATCCCATTCGGAAGGATATCATTTTCTAATTATCTATGACTGTTTATGTCTTTAGCATGACTGACTACTTGATTAAATGTGGAGGAAAGTGGGATAAATGGCCGATACTACTGGAAGGATTCCTCTTTGGATAATAGGTACTGTAACTGGTATTCCTGTGATCGGTTTAATTGGTATTTTCTTTTATGGTTCATATTCCGGATTGGGCTCATCCCTGTAGTAATCGTATTAATCGGGCTTTCAAAATGAAAGTGTAAGAACTCAATGTGATCCACTCGAATTCATCAAAGAGAGAGTGGATCTCATTGAGTTCTTAATAATTCTAATATTTTTTATTCATATAAATGACTAAATGGATAACTTTTTCCGATGTTTCAAAAAACGCCATTTCATTTTTTTCAATTAACTTGTAAAAAAAAAAATGAAATGGCGTTAACCAAATTCCTCAATTTCCTCTCTTTTTTATTTGTTCACTATGTATTATATGCAATAAATTTAATATTATATGTCATAAAGGTTCGAAGTTGGAAAAAATAGAAACTATAGGATTTTTCAAAAAGGGGTTTAAAAAAGATTCTTTTTTGAATTTTTTTTAGAACATTTTTTATTTAGACACAAACAAGAAGGAATAGGACTGGGACTGGGACTCTAGTAAAAGCCAAATAATCTACCGTAGAGTCCCGTTTCCCTATTTTAATTTTATTTTGCTTAATATTATCTGTCTATATTTTTTTTGTTTAGTATCGAATCCAATTTTCTTGGATTTTACAATCGAAAAATATTTCTATAATAGAAAGTTCTATTATAGATAATTGAAATCTTAAAAAAACAGTGACATAATCATAATATTCGAATTTATTGTGGGGTTGATAAAAACAAAGTTAAATAGTCTTCCTGACAATTATATATATTCGAACTTATTTGTATTACGTTACAAGGAACTATGGTATAAAAAAACTAGACCGAAGCAAAAATCTTTTCAGAATTTTTGTAATTCTATTATACGGAATAGAATTACAAAAATTCTCAACAAAAACTTAGTTATTTTTACGAGTTTAATATGTTAATAAATACGTAGGCCTAGAAATTCATTTCGGACAATTGAACCTTTTCAAATTGTTTTTTCTTCAGAACTAAAAAGATTTGTGCTAAAATAATGGATGCCAAGAAGAACAAGAGACCTTGGACGCGTAACGGATCTTGAAGTACTATTTCCGCATCCCCCTGACCAAATCCACCCACATTAGGATTACTTGTTAATGGCTGATCAAGTTTGATAGATTCACCTTCTGAAACAAGAAGTTCTGGTCCTGGAGGTATAATATCAATCACTTCACGTCCATCCAATGCATCCACTATAGTTATTTCGTACCCCCCTTTTTCTTTTCGTATGATTTTTTTTACGATACCTGTTGCTGTAGCATTATACACATTATTATTACTCTTGCTCCCGTCGAGATAAATCTGACCCCTTCCCCTGTTCCCACCTACATATATAGGATATTTTAAGAAATGAACATCTCTCTTAATAGTGGGATCCGGGGAAAGAATAGGAAAGGTGATTTCATTATATTTCTGACCAGGAACAGGGCCTACCACAAGAATATTTTTTTTTGTAGGACGGTAGTTTTGAAAAGACAGATTACCCATTTTTTCTTTAATCTCAGGCGAAATACGATCGGGGGGTGCCAATTCAAAACCTTCTGGTAAAATAAGAACAGCCCCCACATTTAAAGCCCCTTTTTTACCATTAGCAAGAACTTGTTTAACTTGCATATCATAAGGAATTCGAACAACTGCTTCAAATACAGTATCAGGGAGTACGGTTTGTGGAACTTCTATATCCACGGGCTTATTAGCTAAATGGCAATTGGCACAGACAATACGACCGGTCGCTTCTCGCGGATTTTCATAACCCTGCTGCGCAAAAATCGGATATGCATTGGAAATGGGTGCTCGAATTATTATATATATCATGATCGATATGGAAATGGATCGAGTAATCTCTTCCTTTATCCAAGAAAAAGCATTTCTAGTTTGCATGGTCTAATCCTTGATCCTGAAAATTTCTACAATAAGATTGAGTAGGTCACTCACATAGTTCCCTATCCAAGATGAAGAATCCCCTTTTTCTTTTTAAAGGGGAGTTAAAAAAAAAGAAGGGAAAAAGAAAAGTTATCTTTTTTTAGCTAAAATTAGCTCAAAAAACTTGAAATTAAAATTGGATAAGTGGATTGTTTTTTTTTTGAGTTAGTCATTCATTGAATGATAAATCACTACAAGTGATGGAGATACGCGATTTAAATAACGGAAAATAAAATATTTTAAAATAGTATCTAAAATAACGGGAAAAGTGGAAACAAGACCTGATATAATTTGATCATTTTGAGCAAATCCAAAATCTTTATAGACGAAACCAATCATTAGTTCCCAACCATGGGTTGAATGGAATCCTATACATAAATCAGTTAATAGAAGAATAGAAAAAGCTTTTATTGTGTCACTTAAATTATAGATAAATTCTCGAACCCAAGAGTTAATAAGAACAAGTTCTTGATTACCAAGAATAGAATAACCGCTTAGAATAAAGAAACAGATTATATTGGTAGAGAAGTGCAAAATCGTATTCATATGATCTTCGTTATACGTTTTGATTAACTGGATTGTTTCTTTATAGATTTCAGTACGAAGATTTTGTAGATGTGTTTCCGGACATTCCTTTAACATTTCATCTAACAAAAACAGTTCCTCAAATTCAATAAATTTTTTTAGAATATTCTTTTCTTGACTATCATTCAAGAAAATTTCGGATTGCCTAATATTCCACCAATTAATAAACCAAGATTTCAGACTTTTCTTAAATGTGAAAGAAATACACCAGGGCAAAAAGACTATAGATGTAAGATATAGAAGGGGAATAAATGTTTTCTTTTTTTTCATTTTTCCTCTTTAATGAACTCAATTTCATCTCATTCCTCAACTCTATATGATAATAATCTTTCTATCAAGAATAAGTCTATTACAAGTCATAGAGCTTATATATAAAAATCTATATTATATTCTCTCATTTTTTTAGTTGCAATTCGAGAGTTAGTCCTTGCATTGTTTAATTTAGAAAGAATATGTAAATCGAATAAGAAATCGAAAGAATTCACTGTCAATTCAAATGAAGAAAAAAATATTTCTTTTTATGAATACACGAAAGAGCACTTCCGGTTATGAATATAATAGTCGAATTTGGAAACCAAATAATGCTTTATCTATAAAAATTGAAATATTTTGAAAAAAAAAAAGAAACTTTTTTTTTTCAAAATATTTCAATCGGTAAATAAATAGGACAATTCTGAAACTTTTTGTACAATTTCTAGTGAATTCCAATTCTTGTCAGTACAAAAGAGGTACACCCAACAATCTAGATACTTCGCTAGCTTTATGTGCAATTTGTGGTGGAATCAAATCATCTTCAATGCGAGTCAAGGGAATAAATCCCTGTTCTATGGTTTCCATATAAATGATATCATAAGTAAGGGTACGATTTAAAATACCCCCTTTTTGAACTGTTGGTAATATTCTGATGGATTGGATCTCTTCCAGAGGTATTTCGAGAATAATACGACGATTTTTTCCGGGAAATCCCCAACGAAAAAAACATACTTTTTTCTCTTTTTTATCGAAGATATCATAACCACCACCTACATCCCACAAAATAATGCACCACAAATAAAGACTAATAAACAAACCTGCGATTCCATAGAAACACATCGTGGCCCCTTGTGGAATAAATGGAAAATAAAGAAAGTCCAGAATAAGTGGAAAATCACTAATTTCCTCGGACAAAAAGAAAAAATCCATACCAAGATAACTGAAAACAGCGACCGATAACAATCCTAATGAGCCTAATAAAATGATAAAGGCCCAAAAGTAATTGCTTAGTTTTCGAGACCCCGTTATAAGATATACCAGTATATGTTCTAATCGCAAAATGATAATCAATTTCTTTTATCCTATTTATAATTATAATATAATCAATTTCTTTTATTCTATTTAAATTTAAATAAAAAATATTAAATTAACTTTGCACTATTTTAATGTAAACTTTTGAGATGAATTCATCGAATTGTTTCCAGATCGAAAAAAATATATGAGATTTGTCCCTACTGACCGTATCTAAAAAATCTTGTTTTTTTGAATATGGAGAAATAAAGAAGCCATTGCAATTGCCGGAAATACTAGACCCACTAAAGGAACCAAAATGGAAGGAAAGTTTATCATAAAATGGGTACCTCTATTTACAATTTGTACCTTATATATACATATATTCTTATTATTTTATATATTCTTATTATTTTATATTTTTTATTTATTTTGTATTTGGATAGTATATAATCACTAGAATTCCTATATACTTAGTATAAGTATATAGGAATTCTAGTGATTATAGCTAAGTCAATTTATATAATTAAATATATATGTAGACTCTATATGTAGAACAAAATATATTAATTGATTTAACCATCTATATTCGAAAAGAAACAAACATATACATATATATGATAATAAACCCTTTGACTTTTCTTATTCTTAGTATTTTTTCATTTTTGATTTTTAGTCAAAGGAAAGAAATTATGGAATTGAAATAACTCACTCAGAACTTCCTTTAAAAAATTACGCGGTACGATTGAATCAAATAAGCCTTTTTGAAATAAATATTCAGCCGCTTGCGAACCTTCGGGTACTGCCTTATTCAATGTTTGTTCAATTACTCTTTTACCCGCAAATGCAATATAAGCATTTGGTTCAGCAATAATGATATCCCCCAACATGCCAAAACTAGCTGTTACCCCACCTGTAGTAGGAGATGTAAGGATTGATACATAAAATAACTTTTTATTTGTTTGATAATCGTATAAAGCAGAAGAGATTTTAGCCATTTGCATCAAGCTCAAACTTCCTTCTTGCATACGTGCTCCTCCAGACGCACATACCAGAATAAGAGGTAAAAGTTGATTGGTAGCATATTCTACCAAACGGGTGATTTTCTCACCTACTGTGGATCCCATACTACCCCCCATAAACTGAAAATCCATAATTCCAATTGCTACAGGAATACCATTTAGTTGACCCGTACCTGTTTGAACAGCCTCAGTTAATCCTGTTTTTCTTTGATAAGAATCAATACGATCTTTATAAGGTTCTTCTTCTGAATGAAATTCAATGGGATCCAGAGAAATCATGTCTTCATCCATAGGATTCCAAGTACCTGGATCAATCAAAAGTTCGATTCTATCGGAACTGCTCATTTTCAAATGATGTCCACAGTGTTCACAAATATTCATTTTTGATTTAAAAAATTTTTTATAATTTAACCCATAACAATTTTCACATTCAAGCCATAAATGCTTATATTTTTCAATTTCATCGGAATTATTAGAACTTTCTCCAAAAGTAGAATTATGATCATTTGTATCATTCGGGCTAGTTATTATACTAGAACTCAAATTCTTGCTTTCACTAGAATTTCTGCCCTTATCAAAAATGTAACTATAAAAAGAACTCTCATTGTATTTGTCACTATCACCTAAAATGAAACTCTCAATACAGATTTGATAATAAAGATAACTATCAATGCAACTATTAATGTTATTATTCAAATTATATTTAGTATCATCCATGTAATGATTGTTATCACTCTTAGAAACATTATTCATATAGCTAGAAAAAAAACTTTCCTGTTCACTTAAGAAAGGCTGATCATTATCAATCTCCAAAGTTTGATTTTCAATATCTAAATATATGGAATAACTATTCCTATTATTATCTCTAACTAAAAAAGTTTTATCAGATATTAAATTCTGGATGTTTCTGACACCTACGAAATAATCAAAATAACTGTAACTAGAATTATGATTCCAACTATGAATTTTTTTATTCATATCGGTTAAAATTTTTTGGTCTTCTTCACTTACACCGGTACTTTCAATAGGACCGAGACTATCCATTGATTTATTTAATTCACACCTGTATTCTAACTTCCTATTAAACAACATAGAATTGAACCACCATTTTTCCATAGAGTTTTTTCCTCTATTTACATAAAAATAGAATAGATGAATAGTCATTGGATGAAAAATAAAAGAAATATTCTATTTTTAATATTATATTCTATCTTATGTATTTCTTATCAAAAATAAAAAAAGTCTATAAATCCGATAACTAGGATTAGTAACTGATAATAATAATAAAGAGCGAGTAGATATTAAGAATAAATGATAATCAAATTCAATAATAAAAAAAATAATGAAAAAATATCACTTCAGGGATAATGTATTTATAAGTCGAATTACTTCATTTAGTTATTATTCATTTGCTTTTTCCTATATTCTATCTTTTATCTTTATACATTTTTTCATTTTGTTTTGAAAATAGATGAAAATTTCATTTATTTTTTTGGCTATAAAAAATAACATTCTATATAAACAAAAAGAAATAAAAAATGAGGTATGAAGATAACAAGAGAGTAGGGGGGGATAAAATAAAAAAGAGTTTTATAAATCTATATAGAAGTCATCTGCACCCCCCTTTTTTATTTTATTAATTGAATTTCATTTGTTGATCCGAGTTAAGTTCCATAAAAACACCTGCCTTTTTTGAAATATCCTGAACAGTTCCTGTAGGTTGAGCACCTTGTTCAAGGAAATGTAGAATAACAGGAATATTTAAATAGGTTTGATTCTTTATTGGATCATAAAAACCTACTTTCCTAAGATCTCTTCCCTCTCTTCGGGATCGAACATCGATTGCAACGATTCGATAAACGGCTCATTGGGATAGATATAGATGAATAATGGACCCCCCCTAGAAACGTATAAGAAGTTTTATCCTCGTACGGCTCGGGAAAATTTCAAATTATATGTATGTATAAAAATGAAATGTCAAATGAATCCATAAAATTATAAAATCAATGAAACTATGACTTAAGTGTTTTTTTCATATTTTCTTTCTGAAAAAAAACTCCTCATATTTGTAACCCCATAACTCAAATTGGATAATTCTTAAATAACTAAAAGAAAATAAACCCCTTAGCTATTTCATTTATTGAGTGGTCTCTACCCCCTTTTGTTGACCGTCTTTATAATCTATTTTTTTTGAATTTTTTTCGAATTCTAATTTCTAATAGAATTAATGAGACAATTTGAAAATGGTATTTACTTGTTCCATGATCTTTTCGATTTTCTTTGAATCATTGGGTTTAGACATTACTTCGGAAATCTTAAATCTTTTCAAAAAAATGGCAGCAACATACCATTTTTTTCTTTCTCTGAAAGAATGATACAAACAAATAGAGGGTTAATTCCCGCGGATACACTTTTTATCGAAATAGTTTGACTAATTCCAACCATTTTTTTTAACCTTGCTCAAATTGGATCCTTTCGATTTTTCTATCAAAAAAATACTTACGAAGTTGTTCTAACTTATTAATTTTCACTAACCTTAGATACTTGCCCCTGAGAAATGAATAAACTCGAGCTCCATCATGTACTATTTACATCATCAACCCCCTTTCCTGTCCCCAAAATAAGAAGTTCTAGTGGAACAGAACAAATGATGTCGAGCCAAGAGCATATTGATTTCTATATACTAGGAAAATGGCGGATGTAAGAATCCACAGCTAATCTAATCATGTCTTTCAAGTCGCACGTTGCTTTTTACCACATCGTTTTAAACGAAGTTTTACCATAACATTCCTTTAGCTTGGATCCAGTATGTAATTGATTCCATTATGGAATCGTGAATAGTCATTGATTCAATCGATATATAATAATTTTTCCTTTTTACGTCTGGGTTTTTATTCTATATGATAATAATGAAAATGAAAGTAAAGACGTAAAAAAATGGAAATTAACTAAATATTGTATTCAAAATTTGTAAAGTAGAAAAAATGGGATTTTTTTCAAAAAAATATTAGAAAATAAATATGAAAAAATTATTATTATATATATAATTCGTTAATCTACAATGATTCCATTAAAAAATCGACTTGTTTTTAAATCTACATCTTCGAAAGTAAGTCAATTTAGATTAGAAACGATTTTGATATAAAATTTGTATTCAAATATGATACACATTAATATACATCAGGAATGCATATACTCTGGGACGGAAGGATTCGAACCTCCGAATAGCGGGACCAAAACCCGTTGCCTTACCACTTGGCCACGCCCCATTTTCGATTTGACACTAATAAACACTATTATTGATATTGATTGTTCGTCAATTCCACCAGTTCCTAAATTTCTATAGAAAAAATTGTTGCTAGGATTTTTATATGCGTATGTATATATATACATAGCATAAAACTAAATTTATTGATCATTACATAGAATTCAATTAAGATATTGTATAGAAGTATGATTTCTTCTATTTCAGAATAAAAGATTTTGTGAACTAGATAAGTTCAAATCAAAGAAGGATTTTGACAGGTTTTATCTTATTTGATTCATTTTTTTTTAGTTTTATTCATATAATATTAATTTATTGGATTTATTATTGTATTTTTTTATTTTTTAATATATATAATAAAAAAATACAATAATAAATCCAATTCTAATTCAAAAAAGCAAAAATAATTTATATTTTCTTAAAGAACAAAATGTTTATTATGCTTAATATCTTTAGTTTTGTCTGTATTTGTATTCACTCCGTCCTTTATTCAAGTAGTTTTTTCTCGGCAAAATTGCCCGAAGCCTACGCTTTCTTGAATCCAATTGTAGATATTATGCCAATAATACCTTTACTCTTTTTTCTCTTAGCTTTTGTTTGGCAAGCTGCTGTAAGTTTTCGATGAGATCTTTAATTTGAGTAATGTCTTAAAAAAATTCAGAATTTTTTAGAAAACGAAAATGCGAACATTTTAATAATTTAAAAGATCAGATAAGTTTTACAGTGTGAATTCTCGATTCCAATATTGAAATTTTTGGGTATATACGAAAAAAATACGGATCATATCCTCATCTATGTTTTTCAATTGAAAAATCCGAATTCTATTATTAGATTTGAGCCCATCACCAACATAATACCTATATTGCAGATATGAAAGAGGATTTTTTGTAATAGTAATTATTGTAATAGTAATAAAAAGCTCGATTCTTATTACAAACCAAGTCCATTTCCAAAACTCATATATACCTAAAAATCAATTCATTTTTTAGAAACTTAGTATTAAAAGGAAGAAAATCTTTAATATAAGAGAATCTATTCTCTTTCTTTGTCGTTTTTTTAATTATCTTGGAGATTTTATAATGCTTACTCTAAAACTATTTGTTTACACGGTAGTGATATTCTTCGTTTCTCTTTTCATATTCGGATTCCTATCTAACGATCCAGGACGTAATCCGGGACGTGAAGAATAAAAAAAATGTATTTTGTGTTTTTTTTTGCTTGTATTTGATTTTCTAATATTTTTAGGATTTTATCTATTTTATATCTTTAACTATATAAATATAAATAAAAAATCAAACAACCAAAGAGTTCAAAAGAAAAAAATACCAAATCAGCAACGGAAACGGAAAGAGAGGGATTCGAACCCTCGGTACAAAAATTTGTACAACGGATTAGCAATCCGACGCTTTAGTCCACTCAGCCATCTCTCCCCAATTGAAAAAAATAGAATGACTTTGTTTATGTTATATCACATAAACAAGAAGAAGCTTGAAAAAAAAAAAAAGAGAGAAGTCTCTTTTTTTCTATTTAATTTCTATTCATTCATTATTATATATATATTTATATTTATATTATTTTTATTTTATTTTTTAATTTCTTTTTTTTTTTCTTTTTTGACAGCTAATTTTTTGACAGCTAAAGAGCCCGGCAAGTATCTAGTCGGGCTCTTTTTATTCCCATGAATATGGAATAAAAATGATTTATTTGACAAAAAAAGTACTTGTAATTGAAACACGATAAAACATAAAAATACGGATTTATTCCTATGATATAA